TGGATTTCAAGTTAGTAACTTCTATTTTATCCTTTCTTCGTTTTGAATCGAAAATAGAAGAGTTGCGTAAATCAAAAATCCAAAGGAGGTTCATGGCCAAGGGGAAAGATGCCCGAGTAACGGTGATTTTGGAATGTACTAGTTGTGTCCGAAACAGTGTTGATAAGGTATCAAGAGGTATTTCCAGATATATTACTCAAAAGAACCGGCACAATACGCCTAATCGATTAGAATTGAAAAAATTCTGTCCCTATTGTTACAAACATACGATTCATGGGGAGATAAAGAAATAGAGCGAACCAAGTACCTGTGTCTTACCCTTTCAAGGAAGGGGAAAAAATGACATTATATATATAACATATTTAAATAGAAAATAAACAAATCCTATTTTTAAAAAATCCTATTTTGTGTGGATTTAAAATGAATTAGAATTAAGAAATAGGATTTGAGGGATAAGGAATAAATTAAACAAACAAACCATGGATAAATCCAAGCGACCTTTTCTTAAATTCAAGCGATCTTTTCGTAGGCGTTTGCCCCCGATTCAATCGGGGGATCGAATTGATTATAGAAACATGAGTTTAATTAGTCGATTTATTAGTGAACAAGGAAAAATATTATCAAGACGTGTGAATAGATTGACCTTGAAACAACAACGATTAATTACTCTTGCTATAAAACAAGCTCGTATTTTATCTTTGTTACCTTTTCTCAATAATGAGAAACAATTTGAAAGAACCGAGTCGACCGCTAGAACTACTGGTTTTAAAGCCCGAAATAAATAGGCTTACTTTTTCTTCACTTGAATCATAATTACAAGAATCTAGATTTGAGTGAATCTAGATTTGAGTATCGTGTCGTAAGAAAAAAATGAATCGGAAAAAAAGAAATCTGTTTTTATTGAATTGAACGTGTTCATTCATTTTGACTACTTTAGCATATTTCTCATACTAATTTCTACTCTACCTTCCCGGAGTTCATTCTCCGGGGAACTCCATTTAAATTATTCTGGTGGATTCTTTCCAATCGACTTCCTTTATGATTTCGTTCGAAATCATATAAAGACAATTCCTATTTGATATAGCTATTTGTGCAAGTATTTTACGGTTAAGAAGCAACTGTCTCTTGTACAGATCGTGTATTAATCTACTATAACTATAGGATACTCCCCTTTCGCGAATTACTGCGTTTATCCGAGTGATCCACAAACGGCGAAAATCTCTCTTTTTCCTATCCCTATCCCGATGAGCCGAAACTAAAGCTCTTATTTTCTGTTGAGTAATAGTTCTAGTAAGTCTTGAATGAGCCCCTCGAAAGCTTGATGCAAATAAACGAATTTTTGTTCTACGTCTCCGAGCTATATATCCCCGTTTAATTCTGGTCATTGAATAAATGAAACTTTGACGAATAACTAATTGATTGCCTTTCTTTCAGTTATTCTTTTCCCCCTTCCTAGTCTATTAATAACAAAACGGATTTTTCCAATGTATAAAATCAAAATTCCAATGGCTTTGGCTGCTCTAACCTTCCCGACCACGATTTTTTCTTTTTTTTAGGTATTTCACTGCGAAATAAGAAAGAAATGATAAATTGTATTTTCCTAGGTATCAAAAATCTAGTAAATAAAAGAAATAAAAAAAGAAATAGTGGGTTCCTTCGTTTCTATGGTTACTTCTTAAACGGTGAGGTCTTCTCTATACACCGGAGCCTTTACTTTATACTTTAATTTAATATTTAATCAACTAATTGATGTTATTGGGAACTTGTATAGTTCACACGCTTTGGCTCTACCCATGAATTATCCAGTAATAGGTCTTTCACAATCAGATCTACCTATACAGTAACGGTATTTAATTATGAAAGTTTGCTGGGTAGCCTGACCCTCTTAGTCCGTTCTTGCCAGATTGGGAGCCTACCTAATCTTTATGTTTTATGCTTTTTAAATAAGATTCCTCCGCTTAATGGATAACCATTTGTTACCAATGGAGAATTTCTTATCATCTTAAATTCAGGTGATTGTATTTACACCAACGGAAACCATAAACTTCATACACAATAGAGGGATATGATAGAGAATAATGAATGGAGTTCCTTTTTCCATCCTATCCCATTCACCGGTACTGATCATTGATACTGTAAAAGTTGTTTTCTTGCTTTTGTGCCAGCTCATGATCTAAACGAGTCGCACATACACCCTAGTACATGTTCCTCGACGCTGAGGGCACCCCCGAAGAGCGGGGGATTTCGTGACATTTCTGATTGGCTGTCTTGTATTTCTAATAAGTTGTTTAATAGTTGGCATGTTGAATCGTATACATAATATGATGGGTTGGTTTAGATTGATCCTAACCGAATGATGATGAATTACTTCTATTTAATAGAATATTCAATTCGAAGATAAAATCTCAAATCACAGATTTGCGCGAAATCCATGTTATTTTCATTGAACCGCTACAAGATCAACAATTCCATAAGCTTGGGCTTCTGTTGCTGACATAAAAACATCTCTTTCCATATCTTCGGATACAACCCATAAGGGTTTGCCCGTTCTTTGTACATAAACCCTTGTGAGGGTTTCACGCAGTTTCAGCAGTTCTTCCGCTTCCAGGACAAATTCGCCTGCTTGTGCCTGATAATAACCACTAGCAGGTTGATGCATCATTACCCTGATGATATAACAAAATAAAAGCTTCCCCTATCTCGCATGATAAAGCAAAGAGAAAAGAAAGATAAAGAATAGAAAAAAGATAGAATTGAACAACCGTACAGGCATCTTTTGTGCATACGGCTCTACAAGAAAATTGACCCCTCCTTTCTATTGAAGAAAGAGAAAAATAGAATCTATCAGACTCAGATGGGTAAATAATCAAATTGCCATCCTTCCTTTCGGAGGAGTGAAAAAATACTATGATGGCTCCGTTGCTTTATATGTTTATTGTCTGTGATTCAGCAATCCCAAAGTTTCTTTTTAATCCGATCAAATAAGGAAAAAATCTTTTTTTTTCGTACTCTTTCATAACATAAATATTGTTAAGAACTCTCCGGCATGAAAACAAAAAAGTTTGTGACGCTGAACTGAGCTCCCGATAGCTAAGAGAAAATCGGAAATACCCCTTATCTCATACTACTCTCTCGATACAGAATCTAATGTTTTGAATACAAAAATTTCTCATATCGAATTCGAAGTGCCATGCTATTATTACTTAGTATTCATATGGCGAAGGCATAGTCTTCTTTTTTCTCTCAAATAAAAACCTCATTGGCGCCAAGCGTGAGGGAATGCTAGACGTTTGGTAATTTCTCCTCCGACCAGGATAAAAGATCCCATTGAAGCGGCTAATCCCATGCATACTGTATGGACATCTGGTCGCACAAATTGCATAGTATCATAAATGGCGATCCCAGGTATTACCCAGCCCCCAGGAGAGTTTATAAACAAATACAGCTCTTTGGTCTCATCCTCGATACTGAGATATACCATAAGACCAATAAGTTGATTCGAAAGCTCGCTAGTAATCCCTTGGCCTAAAAAAAGTAATCTTTCTCGATAAAGTCGGTTGATTAGGGTAAAATTGTATCCCTTAGGAACCGTACATGCGCCTTTTGATGCATACGGTTCAAAAAATTGTGAATCAATGTATAGATTCCAGTCCTCTTTCTTTTCTAGAAGGGTTCTTTCTTACTTCTAACGAAAGGGCTTTTCTTCGATTTTTCAATAAAGACGAGTTTTGACTCCTTATATTTTCCATTATAAAATTAGAAGTTATAAGAAAGGGTCATTAAACTTATCGAATTAACTTCTCATTGATGTATTCTTTCATCGAGATTTAATCCAAACCGCGATGGTATTTTCTTGTTCCTGAATGGGTCTGTTTCGTCTTTTTAGGTTTATGCTCTACTCCGGGTAAAGATCCGCCCGATTTGGATTTGTACATATAGGACAAATGCTCCCATTACCATTTCTTTTTGTATTTCTTTTTTTTCAATTCATTTTATACAAGTATTTATTAGAGTTGAGATAACTTTGCTTGACAATCGGGATCTCTTTACAAAGAAAAAATATGAATAGCAATCATAGATATCTTACCAATCCAATTGGGTTTTTTCTAAACGGAGCCTGGATACTTCATTTTTTTAGTCCAACTAAGCCAACCATAAATTATTCTAATTGAATTATTCTAATTGATAATAGTAATATGAATCCCCTCAAAAATGGATCTAATTGCACTTCACGCTCCAAATTTTTGATGATTCAATTTATCTTTCTTGGGCGAAACGGGGGATATCTCGATCGGGGGAGAGAACGGGGAAATACCATATGACCCAATATATCTGACAAGTCGCACTATACGTCAACCCAAGATGCATCTTCCTCTCCAGGACTTCGGAAAGGAACTTTTGGAACACCAATAGGCATTAAATGAAAGAAAGAACTAAATACTATATTTCACTTTGAGGTGGAAACGTAACAATTTTTTTTATTGTCTTTATAATATTCATATTGGTTTTTATCGTATTTATTTTATCCATAGATTCTGAAAATTCATAAAGAAAGACAGAATGAATAAACTCAAATTATTACGAATAGGTCTTTCTAATGATAAATAAGTATGGACTCATTCGCTCATATAAAATGGGATCAACTCCCCCATTGCGTATTGGTACTTATCGAGTATAGAATAAATCTGCTTCTCTTTGGTCCTACGAACAGAATTGTTCCATTATTACCAACAGAATAGAACACCCTTGTTCGGAAATAATCGACTGAACAAGAGTGGTCCATAGGATAGTCATATTATAGTCTTTTCCAATGCAATAAAGTTACGTAGTGTCCATTTATCTTTGATCTAAGGGGTATTTCCATGGGTTTGCCTTGGTATCGTGTTCATACCGTTGTATTGAATGATCCCGGTCGGTTGCTTTCTGTTCATATAATGCATACAGCTCTGGTTGCTGGTTGGGCCGGTTCGATGGCTCTGTATGAATTAGCGGTTTTTGAT